AAAAGAGACGAAGTAGCTTTGATACGATATTCGCAACAATCTGATTTTCGTCGAGACATAATCAAAGGTTCAATGCGAGCCCAAAGATGTAAAACAGTTATTTGGGAACTTTTTCAAGCAAATGCACATTCTCCGCTTTTTTTGGACAGAATAGACAAATCACACCCTTTTTTTTTTGATATCTCCGAACTGATAAAACTCATTTTTAGAAATTGTATAGGAAAGGGAGCAGAATTCAAAATTTCAGATTATACAGAAGAAGAAATAAAAGAAAGGGAAAAAAAGGAAAAGGACAAAAAAGAAGAGAACAAAAGAAAAGAGAAAGCGCGGATAGAAGTAGCAGAAGCCTGGGATACCATTCCATTTGCTCAAGTAATAAGAGGTTCCATGTTAATAACTCAATCGATTCTTAGAAAATATATTATATTACCGTCATTGATAATAGCTAAAAATATTGGCCGTATGCTATTATTACAATTTCCTGAGTGGTCTGAGGATTTAAATGAATGGAATAAAGAAATGCATGTTAAATGCACCTATAATGGTGTTCAATTATCAGAAACAGAATTTCCGAAAAATTGGTTAATAGACGGTATTCAAATAAAGATGCTATTTCCTTTCTGTCTGAAACCCTGGCACAGATCTAAGCCACGGTCCTCTCATATAGATCGAATCAAAAAGAAAGGACAAAAAGATGATTTTTTTTTTTTAACGGTTTGGGGAATGGAAGCTGAACTTCCTTTTGGTTCTCCCCAAAAACGGCCTTCCTTTTTTGAACCCATTTTTAAGAAACTCGAAAAAAAAATTGGAAAATTGAAAAAAAAGTATTTTATATTTCTAAAAGTTTTAAAAGAAAGAACAAAATTTCTAAATATCTCAAAAAAAAAAAAAAAATGGATTATCAAGGGCATTCCGTTTTTAAAAAAAATAAAAAAAAAACTCTCAAAAGTAAATCCAATTCTATTATTTAGATTGAGAGAAATATATAAATCAAGCGAAACTAAAAAAAAAAAAGAAAAAGATTCTATAACCCGCAATCATATAATTCATAAATCCTTTAGTCGAATTCAATCTACATATTGGACAAATTTTTTACTGACAGAAAAAAAAATGAAAGATCTGACTGATAGAACAAGCACAATCAGAAATCAAATAAAAAGAATTACAAAAAATAAAAAAAAAGTGACTCCAGAAATAAATGATAGTCCTAATAAAACAAGTTATAATGCTAAAAGATTCGAATCACCAAATTGGCAAATATTAAAAAGAAGAAATACTCGATTAATCCGTAAATTACATTATTTTATAAAATTTTTCACTGAAAGGATATACGCAGATATCCTTCTATCTATTATTAATATTCCCAGAATTAATATACAACTTTTTGTTGAATCAACAAAAAAAATGATTGATAAATCCATTTACAATAATAAAAAAAATAAAAAAAGAATTAATAAAACAAATCAAAATAAAATTCATTTTATTTCGACTATAAAAAAGTCACTTTATAATATTAGTAATAAGAATTCACAGAATTTTTTTGACTTATCCTCCTTGTCACAAGCATATGTATTTTACAAAATATCACAAACACAAGTTCTTAACTTGTATAAGTTAAGATCTATTCTTCAATATCACGGAACGTCTTTTTTTCTTAAGACTTCAATAAAAGATTATTTTGGAAAACAAGGAATAATTCATTATGAATTAAGACATAAGAAACTTCGGAATTCTGGAATAAATCAATGGAAAAACTGGTTAAGAGGTCATTATCAATACCATTTATCTCAGATTAGATGGTCTAGATTAATAGCAGCAAAATGGAAAAATAGAATCAATAAATGTCGTACAATTCGAAATCAAGATTTAAACAAAGAGAATTCATATGAAAAAGACCTATTAATTCATTACAAAAAACAAAACGATTACGAAGTATATTCATTACCAAATCAAAATGAGAATTTTCAAAAATACTATAGATATAATCTTTTATCTTATAGATCTATTAATTATGAAAATAAGAGGGACCCATATATTTATGGATCACCATTCCAAGTAAATAAGAATCGAGAGAGTTTTTATAATTACAACACACATAAACATAAGGGCAAATTTTTTGATATACTAGGGGATATCCCTATCAAAAATTATTTAGGAAAAAGTGATATTATGTATATGGAAAAAAATCCGGATCGAAAATATTTTGATTGGAAAATTCTCCATTTTTGTCTTAAAAAGAAAATCGATATTGAGGCCTGGATCAAGATCGATACCAACAAGAATAAAAATACTAAAACCGGGACTAATAATTATCAAATAATTGATAAAATTGATAAAAAAGATCTTTTTTATCTTACGATTCCTCAGGATCAAGAAATCAATTCACCCAATCAAAAAAAAATATTTTTTGATTGGATGGGAATGAATGAAGAAATACTAAGTCGTCCTATATCGAATCTGAAACTTTGGTTCTTCCCAGAATTTGTACTACTTTATAATG